TAGAATTCAACAACCGTACGGGCATCGTTTTTTGTGCATTGCATACGGCTCTACAATCAAATTGACTCTTACTTTCCATTCAAGAAAGATAAAAATAGAATCTATCAGCCCCAGATGGTTAAATAAATGATCAAATTGCCACCCTTCTTTTCGGAGTAGTTAAAAAATACTACGATGGCTCCGTTGCTTTCTATTTTCAAATGGATTCTTTTTTTTTTTTTTCTTTGATTGAGCAATCCCAAAGTTTCTTTTTGATCCAACCACAGTAAAAATCTTGTTTTTTTTTTTTCGCACTCTTTTTTATAACATAAATATTGTTAAGAGCCCTTCGGTGTGAAAACAAAAAAGTTTGTGACGCTAAACTGGACTCCCGATAGATAAAACAAAACCGGAAATACCTTTTTTCTCATACTACTCTCTCGATACATAATCCAATCTTTTGAAAAAAAAAATACAAAAATTTTTCATATCGAATTCGAAGTGCCATGCTATTATTACTTAATGTTCATATGGCGAAGGCATAGTTTTCTTTTTTCTCTCAAATTTAAAAACCTCATTGGCGCCAAGCGTGAGGGAATGCTAGACGTTTGGTAATTTCTCCTCCAACCAATATAAAAGATCCCATTGACGCGGCTAATCCCATGCATATTGTATGGACCTCTGGTCGAACAAATTGCATAGTATCATAAATAGCTACTCCAGGTATTACCCATCCACCAGGAGAGTTTATAAACAAATAAAGAGCTTTGGTATCATCCTCGATACTGAGATATACCATAAGACCAATAAGTTGATTCGAGATTTCGCTATCAACCGCTTGGCCTAAAAAAAGTAATCTTTCTCGATAAAGTCGGTTGATTAGGGTTAAATTGTATCCCTTAGGAACCGTACATGCACCTTTTGATGCATACGGTTCAAAAAAAGAATCAATGTATAGATTCCAGTGCTCTTTCTTTTTTTTCCTATTCCTTTTTCTAGCAAGCAGGTTTTTTACAACTTGGAACGAAAGGGCTTTTTTTTCTTCGATTTTTCAATAAACAAAAATCTGGACTTCTTTTATTTCTTCCTTATAATAGAAAAAAGTCAATAAACTTATTGAATTAACTTCTCATTGATGTATTGTTTCATCGAGATTCAATCCAAATCACGATGGGGTTTTCTTGTTCCTGAGTGGGTCTCTTTCATCTTTTTAGGTTTATGCTCTACTCCGGGTAAAGATCTGCCCTCTTTTGATTTGCGCATCGCATATAGGACAAATCTTCTCATCACCATTTCTTTTTTGTTTTAACTTTACAAACAACAACCAGGAATCGTTTATGATACACGTAGTAATCATAGATATATTTCCAATTGGGTTTTTTCTAAACGGAGCCTGGATACTTCATTTTTTTAGTCCAATCAAAGTCAACCATAAATTATTCTAATTGAAAATAAGTACTATGAATCCCCCCAAACAATGGATTTCACGCTCCAATTTTTGGATGATTCAATTTATTTTTGGGCGAAAGAGAGGATATCTCGATCGAGGGAGAAAACGGGGAAATCCCATACGACCCAATATATCTGACAAGTCGCACTATACGTCAACCCAAGATGCATCTTCCTCTCCAGGACTTCGGAAAGGTACTTTTGGAACACCAATAGGCATGAATTGAAAGAAAAAAGAACTAAATACTATATTTCACTTTGATGTGGAAACGTAACAATATGGGTTTATTGTCGTTATAATATTGTCTTTATCGTATTTATTTTATCCATACCGTAGAAAAATGCGGAAAGAAAGACAAATAGTCCCTTCTAATGAGAAATACGGATAGGCGCATTTACTCATAGAAAATGGTATCAACCCCCATTGCATATTGGTACTTATCGAGTATAGAATAAATCTGCTTCTCTTTTTTCCTACGAAAAGAATAAATATTAACCTAACTCTTGTTAGGAACTAATCCACTCAACAAGGGAGGTCTATAGGATAGTCATAGTATAGTCTTTTCCAATGCAATAAAGTTAGGTAGTGTCTATTTTTCTTTGAGAAAGAGGTGTTTTCCATGGGTTTGCCTTGGTATCGTGTTCATACCGTTGTATTGAATGATCCCGGCCGGTTGCTTTCCGTTCATATAATGCACACAGCTCTGGTTGCTGGTTGGGCGGGCTCAATGGCTCTGTATGAATTAGCAGTTTTTGATCCTTCTGACCCTGTTCTTGATCCAATGTGGAGACAGGGCATGTTCGTTATACCCTTCATGACTCGTTTAGGAATAACCAATTCCTGGGGAGGTTGGAGTATCACAGGAGGGACTGTAACGAATGCGGGGATTTGGAGTTACGAAGGTGTAGCCGGGGCGCATATTGTGTTTTCTGGCTTATGCTTTTTGGCAGCTATCTGGCATTGGGTCTATTGGGATCTAGAAATATTTTCTGATGAACGTACAGGAAAACCTTCTTTGGATTTGCCTAAGATCTTTGGAATTCATTTATTTCTCTCCGGGGTGGCTTGCTT